AATATGCGCCGACGGATCCCTTAACTATTTGCAGTAGGGTTAATAGAACGAATCGCACTTTTACCACTAAACTATACCCGCTATGCTGCGATTATTGTATATAAACAAGCTTTTTGTCGAGTACGAGAATCACTAGGATCATAAAAAAAAAAAAGAATTATGAAAATTAGGGCGTTGATGTATTGTATTTCCTCATGCAACCTAATGAGGATTAGGAAAAGAAGACTCATTGCATTGATTCTATATTAGAAGAATGGAAAAAGTCCTGTTCTTTCAATAACAAGTATTTTTGAATTAAATAAAATAACTTTTTTTATCTTATCTAATTTGTTGCAACAAAAAATAAAAAATGGCCCGTGACACGGGCCAGGACGTGGAAATAAAAAAAGACTTTTCGGACGAAATGAAAAAAAAAAAAAAAGAATAGATTAAAAAAATATATATATATAATTCTAATCTTAATAATTAGAATAATTAATAGAATAATAATTAAATAAAATAGAATAATAATTAAATAATTAAATATAGAATAGTAATTAAATAGTAAATTACTATAATACTAATTAGAATACTAATATATTAAGAGTAATTAATATACTAATAATATAGTAATAAAAAAGATAAAAAAAAAAGAAAGTATATGAAGAAGGACTTTTTTTCAAGCCCTACTTGTTGTGTATTGTTGTGTAATGTAAGATAGTAATTATCTTTTCTCAATTGGGAGAGATGGCTGAGTGGACTAAAGCGTCGGATTGCTAATCCGTTGTACGAGTTATTCGTACCGAGGGTTCGAATCCCTCTCTTTCCGGTTCCGTTGATGACTTCGTATTTTTTTTTTAATCTTTGTCTTTATTTATTTATTTTTTATTTTAGAATAGTTAAAGATGTAGAATAGATAAAATTCTAAGAACATTTAATAAAAATCAAGCAAGGAAAAAGCCTTCTTTTTTTTTTATTCTTCACGTCCAGGATTACGCCCTGGATCATTAGATAAAAATCCAAAGATGAAAAGGGAAACAAAGAATATTACTACTGTGTAAACAAAGAGTTTGAGAGTAAGCATTAGACAATCTCCAAGATCTTTTTTTTTGTTTGGAAAAAAAGAAAATAGATTCTCTATATTTATACCATATATCCAATTTTGACACCAAGAAATGAAGTGGTTTCTAGAAATTTTTCGAAATAGAAAAGCATTTTTCTAAATTCATTTGTAATAAGATGTAATAAGAGTCGAGTCTTGTGTGCCAAAAATTTTCTTTCATACCGAAAATTAGATATTTCGGGGGGATCTAACCGAATAGGTTTCTTTTAATAGAATAATAGAATGGAAAAAAGTTCAGAATGAGGAGATGGGGTAGGTAATCCAGATTTTTCACGTTTATACAATAACTTCAATGTTTGAATCAAGGGCCTAGACTATAAAGAACTAGAAGACTTATCTGATCTTATCAATTAGTAGAATTTTTTATCTTGAATAACTCATGAATTATTAATTATTCTAGGACAGTATTCAAAATTTCATCGAAAACTTACAGCAGCTTGCCAAACAAAGGCTAATAGAAAAAAGAACAGAGGGATTACTGGCATAATATCTACGATTGGATTCAAAAAAGCGTAGGCTTCAGGCAATTTTGTGAAGAAAAAACTGCTTGAATAAAGGGCAAAATTAAGACAGATACAAATCAAATTTAAAATATTAAGCATAACAAACATTTTGTTTTTGAAGATAATTGTATTTTGACTGAGTTATTAATATTCATATAAAAATGTAAAAATGGATATAAATTAATATAAAATAGAGTTTAAGGTAGACAAAAAACTTTAAACTCAGCCAATCAAAAATCCTTCAATTATCAGCTAAAAAAAGAATAAAAGAAATCATATTTTCATACAATATCTTAATGGAATTCTATATTATGATCAATAAATTCAGTTTAATTCTATATCTACACATATCAAAATACGAATAACAAGCTAATCCAGTTCCTAGATATTTTTGGGGGCAGGAATTGACAAAGAACCAATACCAATATTAGTTTTATTAGTTTTGAATCAAATATAGAAATGGGGCGTGGCCAAGCGGTAAGGCAACGGGTTTTGGTCCCGCCATTCGGAGGTTCGAATCCTTCCGTCCCAGAGCCTATTTCTTTTCTATATCAAAATTATATATATCAAAATAAAGATTGTTTTTTTGAACAACCTAATATCTTTTATATGATAGTTAAGAGCATAATAAATACAATTCTTGTTTCTTATTTTTAATGCCTTTTCTCGAAATTATATCCTTTTTCACAAGTATTATCGTGTTCAAATAATACGCAGATGCAATTAAATCTAGTTTTTTTGTTTCAGTAAACATGGAAACACAGATCCAAAGAGTTTGAATTCAAAAAAAGTCAAACAGTTAATTTAATGATTTTTTATGAGTCTTTCGTACTTGAAGAAGTGTGAGATTGATGACTCGGTCCTATCGAGCCACTTGAAGATGAAGATTCGAAGAGAACTACTCATTTTTTCGTCTTATCTTATTGGTTTGCTAATGTTTATATTGGAAATCAAAAAATATTTATAAAATAAAGGGGTTAATTTGAATTAATTCTTTTGTTTTTTTCATTGTATATTTTTTTATTAACACCATATTGACAACAGTGTATCAAATAAATATAATCCGATCTGGGTAATTAGATCTTATCTGTAGATTGATTTATATCTATTCCAGCGGTTTGGTTTTTCATTCAAAATTCAAATGAAATGATAGGCTTATTGGTGAAATGATAGGCTTATTGGATTTGCTGTGATACAAAAGTCTTTTTTTTTATTATTGGAAAAAAAAATGTAAATGTATTGTTATATTAGAAAAATATATTAGATAGAAAAATATATTAGAAAAATGTATAAAAATAAATAGTTACATTTTTTTTTAATTATTTTCAATTTTAAATATTAAATAGAAGAATAGATAGCATAAGAAACAAGAGATAATCTATCAATTTTGACTTTATTTAACTTTATCTATTTTTTTATCCAAATCAATTCGAAATTTTAGAAATTTTTCTATTTCATTTCGTGTTCATTTCTTGTTAGTTTGTGTTCATTTCTTGTTAGTTTAATGTTTTGATTGTGTCGTACGATTCAATCTTTTTATTACTTCTCTTTGATTTCTTTTGATTTTGATTCTATCTACATAACCTAATTATTTTATCCTAATTATTTTATTTATATTTGGGATTGGGGTTGCTAACTCAATGGTAGAGTACTCGGCTTTTAAGTGCGGCTAACAGCTTTTACACATTTGTACGAAGAAAGAGATTCGTCCATACCAGCGGTATTATTTGTAAGACCACGACTGATCCTGAAAGGAATGAATGGAAAAAACAGCATGTCGTATCAATGGAGAATTCGGAGAATATTTGATTCTTACCGGATCCGCTCCAAACAAACTTTGTTTGAATTCTTGGTGCATAACATAAAAACAAAGCAATTCAAATTCAAAGTTGGGGTTTGGTCGAGTTAATAAATGGACAGAGCTCCGCGGCTCCAATTATAGGTAAATAAAAAAGCAACGAGCTCCCGTTCTTAATTTGAATGATTTTCCGATCTAATTAGACGTTAAAAATAGATTAGTGCCTGGTGCGGGAAAAGCTTTTTCTTGAGTGTATTTTCGATTTTTTTAATGAGTCCTAACTATTAGCTATTCTCCACTATGAAGGGAAATTGAATGTGTAGAAGAAAAAGTATATTGATAAAGCAATTTTTTTTCCAAAATCAAAAAAGAGTGATTGACTTGAAAAAGTAAAGGATTTCTAGTCACCTATTACCCCATAATGAACATAAACCAATTAGAAAGGAACATAAACCAATTAGATGGAAAAAAGAGAGGATAGAGGGTCCGTTGGTGAGTTTAACTATTTCCGAGGTATCTATTCTTTTTATATTATACTATTTTGTTTTTATGGTATCGCACTATGTATCATTTAATAACCCAATAAACCCCCTATCTTTGCTTCAATCAAATCGAATTAAAAATGAAAATAGAGAAATTTCAAAGAAATTTAGAAATAGATAGATCTCGAAAAAATAACTTCCTATACCCACTTATTTTTCGGGAGTATATTTATACATTTGCTCATGATCGTGACTTAAATAGATCCATTTTGTTAGAAAATGTGGGTTATGACAATAAATATAGTTTACTAATCGTAAAGCGTTTAATTACTCGAATGTATCAACAGAATCATTTGAGTATTTCCGCTAATGATTCTAACCAAAATACATTTTTTAGGTATAACAAAAATTTGTATTTTCAAATGATATCGGAGGGATTTGCAGTTATTGTGGAAATTCCATTTTCCTTACGATTAGTATCCTCTTTAGAAAGATCAGAAATAGTAAAATCTCATAATTTACGATCAATTCATTCAATATTTCCTTTTTTAGAGGGCAAATTTCCACATTTAAATTATGTGTCAGATGGACTAATACCCTACCCCATTCATCTAGAAAAATTGGTTCAAATCCTTCGCTATTGGGTGAAAGATACCTCCTCTTTGCATTTATTACGACTCTTTCTTCACGAGTATTGGAATTTGAACAGTCGTATTAGTCCAAAGAAATCTATTTCTTTTTTTGCAAAAAAGACTCCAAGATTCTTCTTGTTCTTATATAATTCTCATGTATATGAATACGAGTCCGTTTTCTTTTTTCTTTGTAATCAATCCTTTCATTTCCGATTAACATTTTCTCAGGTCTTTCTTGAGCGAATATATTTCTATGGAAAAATAGAACATTTTGTAGAAGTCTTTACTAAGGATTGGGGGGACAGCCTCCGCTTGCTCAAGGATCCTTTCATACATTATATTAGATATCAAGGAAAATCCATTTTTGTCTCAAAGGATACGCCTCTTCTGATGAAAAAATGGAAATATTACCTTGTCAATTTATGTCAATGTCATTTTGATGTGTGCTTTCAACCTCCCAGGATCCATATAAACCCATTTTCA